ATAGTACGGAGAAAAACATTCCTAGTCGGAGTGATAGTGACAGTTATAGTTTCAGAAATGTTGATTATTTATTTGATATCAGGGATATTTGGAGTTTGATCTCTGATGACACTTTTTTAGTTAGGGATAGTAATGGTGACAGTTTTTCTGTATGTTTTGATATTGAAAATCAGATTTTTGAGATTGACAATGATAGTTCTTTTCTGAGTGAACTAGAAAGTTTTTTTTTTAGTTATTTAAATAATGGGTCTAAGAGAAACAATCACAACTATGATCATTACATATATGATAATGATACTCAATCTAGTTGGAATAATCACATTAATAGTTGCATTGATAATTATCTTCGTTTTGAAGTCAGTATTAATAGTTCCATTTCGGGTGGTACCGACAATTACAGTGACAGTTACATTTATAGTTTCATTTGTACTGAAAATGGAACTGGTAGTGAAAGTGGGAGTTCTGGTATAAGAACTAGTAAAAATGGCAGTGATTTCAATATAAGAAGAAGATCTAATGATTTTGGTAGAAAAAAAAAATACAGACATTTATGGATTCAATGCGAAAATTGTTATGGATTAAATTATAAAAAATGTTTTAGGTCAAAAATGAATATTTGTGAACAGTGTGGATATCATTTGAAAATGAGCAGTTCAGATAGAATCGAACTTTCGATTGATCCGGGGACTTGGGATCCTATGGATGAAGATATGGTCTCTATGGACCCCATTGAATTTCATTCAGAGGGGAAACCCTATAGAGATCATATCGATTCTTATCAAAGAAAGACAGGTTTAACTGAAGCTGTTCAAACAGGCATAGGTCAACTAAATGGTATTCCCATAGCAATTGGAGTTATGGATTTTAAGTTCATGGGAGGTAGTATGGGATCTGTAGTAGGCGAGAAAATCACCCGTTTGATCGAGTATGCTACTAATCGATCTCTACCTGTCATTATTGTGTGTGCTTCTGGAGGAGCGCGCATGCAAGAAGGAAGTTTGAGTTTGATGCAAATGGCTAAAATATCTTCCGCTTCATATAATTATCAATCAAATAAAAAATTATTCTATGTATCAATCCTTACATCTCCTACAACCGGTGGAGTAATAGCCAGTTTTGGTATGTTGGGAGATGTCATTGTTGCTGAACCTAATGCCCACATTGCATTTGCGGGCAAAAGAGTAATTGAACAAACATTGAATGAGACAGTACCCGATGGTTCACAAGCGGCTGAGTATTTATTCCATAAAGGCTTATTTGACCCAATTGTACCACGTAATCCTTTAAAAGGTGTTCTGAGTGAGTTATTTCAGCTCCACGGTTTCTTTCCCTTGAATCAAAATTCAAAAAATGAATAAAGTATAGTACTAAATTCAGTTATTTGTAGCGAACAAATATTTAGTTCATCGTAATCAAAAAAAACGAAAAAGGATGGCTTTGATGACATAAGTTCTACTTGTAATAAGAGTTAGAAGTTTCGGGTAATTACTTTTTCGTTTTTCCCCCAGATCTATTTTTTTATCCTACCTCTATTCATGATTAGTAATCACGAACCTTCTATCAACAGGATAAAAAAGTGAATTTCTCCCTCTGAGGAATTAGAATTAGGGAAAATAAAAAAAAAAATTATCTGGCCTTCTTACGTATTAATATAGACAATAAAAAAAATATCGAAATCAAAATAAAAAGAAATAAATATAAAATAGAGAATAGAAGTTATTTCTATATCTATCGATAACCCCCATTTTTTACTATGAATCCCCGTTTGTTGGATGGATCGAATTAGTTAGAGTCGCAAACTCCTAATAAAATCTTTTATTTTCATAATAAACTCCTTATTAGATTAGAAAGATAGAAAGAAATAAGGATGGGAAAATAATAATAAAATTTATTAATAAAGCGAATTATCATACATATTCGTGTAGAAAGATGAATAGGTACACTTATCTTATTTAGTTCTACATTCCTTGCACTTATTAACTACTTATTATTAACTACTTATTAACTACTTATTAATTTCTTATAAATTAAATATTAATTTCTAAATATTAATATCTTTTATTTAATAAATTATTAATAAATAATTATAAATTATAATATAATAATATTTTTATTAAATTTAAATAATATTTTTATATATATTTTATATATAATAAATAATATTATAAATATAATACAGTTTATGATATATACTTAGGATAGATATACTTATCATATCATAAGATATCTTTCTCTTTCTAATAGATAGAAATATTAAATCGAGGCACCCATTCTATGACAGATCTCAACTTACCCTCTATTTTTGTGCCTTTAGTGGGCCTAGTATTTCCGGCAATTGCAATGGCTTCTTTATCTCTTCATGTCCAAAAAAATAAGATTGTCTAGATCCGATGGGACCAAATCTCATCAATTTATTTCAACACTGGATCATAATACAGATATTTATTTAGTGTAATATGGTACGATATGTGACTCTTTACGAACACAAATGAAAGAACTATTATGCATTTATGCGGATACATGATATCCGCATAAATGCATGTATATGCAGGTATAGCTGGTTAAATTAAAAATGGATCGGCGAATATTTTATTTAAATGGAAAGTCAATGTATCTAACAAATTACTTCTAACGGTTTACATCAGAATAGTGCTAGTTAATGAAAGTTACTTCGGGATCAAGAATCAAGAAAGTAAAATTCATTTGGGTTATTCTCTCAATTCCAATCGAATGCAACTGGATCTAGTAGAGTATGAATTGGCGATCAGAACATATATGGATAGAACTTATAATGGGGTCTCGAAAAACAAGTAATTTTTTCTGGGCCTGTATCCTTTTTTTAGGTTCACTAGGATTCTTAGTGGTTGGAACTTCTAGTTATCTTGGTAGGAATCTGATATCCGTATTTCCATCTCAGCAAATTATTTTTTTTCCACAAGGGATCGTGATGTCTTTCTATGGGATCGCAGGTCTATTCATTAGCTCCTATTTGTGGTGCACAATTTCATGGAATGTAGGTAGTGGTTATGACAGATTCGATAGAAAAGAAGGAATAGTGTGTATTTTTCGTTGGGGATTTCCTGGAATAAATCGTCGCATCTTCCTTCGCTTACTTATGAGAGATATACAATCAATCAGAATGGAGGTTAAAGAGGGTCTTTATCCTCGTCGTGTCCTTTATATGGAAATCAGAGGCCAAGGAGCCATTCCCTTGACTCGTACTGATGAGTATTTTACTCCACGAGAAATTGAACAAAAAGCTGCCGAATTGGCCTATTTCTTGCGCGTACCAATTGAAGTATTTTGAAATGAACTGAAGAAAAAATGGAAAAAAACTTGCTAATTTCCTTTTTAATACAACCGTCGACTCTATCTGATATTTCTCTGAAGTACGAGTTCCATAAAAAGGTATTGAACCCATGGGTCTATTTCCTATTTTTGTGTAATAATTTAGATCTAGGATCTAGAAGGAAAGGAATATAGAAATAGAATAAGGGTCCTTTTAGGATAAAAATGAAAAAAAAAAAGAAAGCCTGGGTCTCCCTTCCATATATTTCATCCATAATATTTTTGCCCTGGTGGGTCTCTCTCTCATTTAATAAATGTCTGGAACCTTGGGTTACTAATTGGTGGAATACCGGGAAATCCGAAACTTTTTTGAATGATATTCAAGAGAAAAACGTTCTAGAAAGATTCATAGAATTGGAAGAACTATTCCTCTTGGATGAAATGATAAAGGAGTACCCGGAAACGCATATACAAAAACTTCGTATAGGAATACACAAGGAAACGATACAATTGGTCAAAACACACAATGAATATCATCTCCATATCATTTTGGATTTCTCGACAAATATAATTTGTTTCGCTATTCTAAGTGGTTATTTTATTCTGGGTAATGAAGAACTTGTCATTCTTAATTCTTGGATTCAGGAATTCCTCTATAACTTAAGTGACACAATAAAAGCTTTTTTGATTCTTTTAGTTACTGATTTATGGATCGGATTTCATTCGACTCATGGTTGGGAACTAATGATTGGTTCGGTCTACAACGATTTTGGATTGGTTCATAACGATCAAATTATATCTAGTCTTGTTTCCACTTTTCCAGTTATTTTAGATACAATTGTGAAATATTGGATCTTCTATTATTTAAATCGTGTATCTCCTTCACTTGTAGTTATTTATCATTCAATGAATGAATGAAGAACTCATTTGATCTCCTGATATCAATCAAATCAGAATCTTTCTTCGTATATAAAGAAAGCATTTTCAATCTTACTTAATTCTTTATACTTCTAGCTCTTCAAGGTATTCGTCCTATATTCCAGTACAATTATCCCAGTACAATGACAGACTCGTGTATAGGGAACTATACTAGCTACCTATCTAATTTATTGTAGAAATTCCGGGATCAATGATTGGACATGCAAAATAGAAATACTTTTTCTTGGGTAAAGGAACAGATGACTCAATCGATTTCTGTATCGATCATGATATATGTAATAACTCGGGCATCTATTTCAAATGCATATCCCATTTTTGCGCAGCAGGGTTATGAAAACCCACGAGAAGCAACTGGACGAATTGTATGTGCCAATTGCCATTTAGCTAATAAGCCCGTGGATATTGAAGTTCCGCAAGCCGTGCTTCCTGATACTGTATTTGAAGCAGTTGTTCGAATCCCTTATGATATGCAACTGAAACAAGTTCTTGCTAATGGTAAAAAGGGGGCTTTGAATGTGGGGGCTGTTCTTATTTTACCCGAGGGATTCGAGTTAGCCCCCACCGATCGTATTTCTCCCGAGGTGAGAGAAAAGATGGGAAATCTGTCTTTTCAGAGTTATCGTCCCAATAAAAGAAATATTCTTGTGATAGGTCCTGTTCCCGGTCAGAAATATAGTGAAATCGCCTTTCCCATTCTTTCCCCCGACCCTGCTACGAGGAAAGACGTTCACTTCTTAAAATATCCCATATATGTAGGTGGGAACAGAGGAAGG